AAATATCCGTGATCATGAGACATATAATTATCACTATAAATAAGAACCATAATTCCAACAGTAGTGATTAATATTGACATAATAGAAGTAAGTGGATCGATCAAGTATCCGAATTCTAAAGAAAAATCATTATTGATAATCCAAGACCATACATATTGATAGACAGAACTGCTATTTATTTGCTGAATAGACAGATTCATAGAAAAAATCATGACTATACTTAACAATAAAACGCTCTGAAAAGCCCACATACGACGAAGACTTTTTGTTGCCGTCGGAAAAAAAAGAAGTCCCAACCCTATTAACATAGGAACTGGAAGTGGAATAAAAGGTATTATCCACGCATATTGATATGTCTGTTCCATAAAATAAAAAGTTTTTTATTCTTAATTAATTGTTTCCGATTTACCGGATCTTACTTCGTTCGAAAAAAGTCAATAAAAAATCAAGATATGCACTAACTTATTTAATCATTTTATATTAATATTTATTCTTAGTCTTTTTAAAATCGTTCAAATATTCAAAACAAGAAGTTACAATTGGTCAAATGATATGACCAATTGACATATAAAAACGAATCCTTATAATAGGAAAATGAAAATCTAGCAAGGATCAAAATTTAGACTAAAAACTAAAAAGAGTACTTTATCCTGATATGAAATATAGGATTAACTAAGGACATCGGTCTAATGAAATAAAAACTCTTGATTTTAGTTAGTTTATTTCAACTCATTAACTAATTCATTATGGGATTGATTGTTTTCCATTTCAATAAAAATATTTTATTAGTAAAGTTTAGAAGATTATAGATCTAAAATGAACTTTTTTATCGAGAAAGGATAAAAAATGACTGAGATCTTTTTTTATCAAACCACGTATCCTTTAACAACTAGTATCATTCAAATTTTCAAATCGAAATTAGTTTTATCAAGTTTGATTAAAAAAAGACTCTATTTATTAGACAAAAGTTTACAATCCTTTGAGGTATTTTATTACATGTAAATAAAGTATAGAATGAGTAAAATAAAGGTCTTTTAGGTTCTTTATTTATTTTATTAAGTTTGATTTAGCAAATTCTAAAGATATAACTTTGAGAGATAAACAACGATAACTAAAAGTTCCAAACCTAAAATTTTTGGTTTTACGGATAGTGTAGTGTATGAAATAAAAAATGTTTTATTTCGAGTAATTTTTGAGCTAATTTTCACAGATCTTTGACATATCTATATTTCTTTTTTATGAAGATAATCTTATTTAGAGAAAATGAATAAGAAAAAAGAATTCGTGTTGAACAATATATGTCTTTCACATCCAACTATAACAATGAATAACTTTTAAATGGCAGTTCCAAAAAAACGTACTTCGATATCAAAAAAGCGTATTCGTAAAAATATTTGGAAAAGGAAAGGATATGCGGCGGCGTTAAAAGCTTTGTCATTGGGAAAATCTCTTTCTACCGGGAATTCAAAAAGTTTTTTTGTACGACAAACAAATAAGTCCTAAAATATCGGACTAATCAGAATGGATTTGACTCCAAAAATGGGCTCAGTAATTTGTTAATATCAAAGTGAATATATTAATATCAAAGTTAATATAAAATTAACAATTGGCAGTCCCTATTCTAATCAATATGAAATAGACCCTTAATTTTATATTTTATAAAAGAATTCTTCTGTTTTTTTGAATAAAAAAAAAAATACAAAAATGTTTATTTATTTTTAGTATATTTTCACTCAACTTTTGGTGGTGGGGAGTCTTATTTTCCCCATCGACCTTTACAATAATGAAAAATTTTTATGTTTCTCAGGAAGGCCAGATATAAGATTTTTAGTTCAAATTAATGAAGTGTTGAAACTAATTGATTCCATGTTAAAAATTTTTGGATAACTTTCTGACTTAATAGTTTAATTTATTTACTATATGGAATGGGTTTTACATATCTTTCCAATTTTCAGCCCAATGAATATAAATAAAAGAACTTAATTGTTGCAATATTATGTATATGTACAAGAATTTTGTCAATTTGGAGTAATCCAAAGGAATAATACAAAATAGACAGATTTAAAATTCATCGATAAAATTTATTTTTTGTTTTCAATTTATGAAATAAGATAAACCAGAAATAATGACAATAAAAGTAAAAAATAAATAAAAGTAAAAAATGAAACTAATGAACCTTCAAATTTACTTTTGAACTCATTTTTTTATCAATTTGAATCTTTACTAAAAAACTGATTTGGTTGAATTGACTTGTTCAATCTCGACGATTGAATATGAATAGGCTATTATGAGTTCGAGCAAGCCGCTATGGTGAAATCGGTAGACACGCTGCTCTTAGGAAGCAGTGCTAGAGCATCTCGGTTCGAGTCCGAGTGGCGGCATGCCGTCTTCTAAAAGAGATACAATAGGTCCTATAATAAAAATAAATGAAATTCCCCATTTCTATTTCTTAATTAATATAGGGGATTCCCCCCCCTTTTTTCATTTTTATGATATTTTC